CTATTGTTCTCGAGAAATGGCCTGGTCTGGCCCATTCCTCAAAAGACGTTTTTACGGGATCCCTATCTACAACAATTTTCACTTCTGGTTCCGGCGAACGAATAATCATTAAGTCCTCCTCTTTCCGGACAACACATACAAAGAGACCTGCCAACAGTCAAGTTTTTAGTGAAACCTCTGAAAGATGGATATTTTTTTTTATCATCGGTCCCCCATCTCTCATCCATCTATTTTATTTAGTTATTCACTAGAGCAATTATGATATCGAAGTTGATCCGGGGCAAGTGTTCGGATCTATTATGACATAACGATTAGGTGCCCAACGGACCCTTTTTATTATCAAATACCTTTTGCTTTTCCTGGCATGACGAAGAAACTGTTTTTTTTTTGCTAGTGTATTTATATCTGAATGTAAAAGTGCCCATATCAATATACTTCTATGAAACATCTTCTTATGCGATATCCATATTTAGTAATTCGGGGGCATACTTTATTTATTTATTAGCTATATCCTATACGATTTGATACTGCTGTATCCCTATCATTTATCCTTATGGGATACTATAAAAATAGAATTTTTTAGGAGGAAGAGATATAATGAAATTCTTGATTGGATCTTCTCATAGTAACTATCTATTTTAGTTGATTGATGGATCCAATCACCATTTTAATAAATTAAAAAATGAATAAAGAAAGTGCTTTTATTCGAATTCGAAACGCCTCGTGATCTTCAACCAATTATGTGCTTCAATATAATTACCTGGAGTAAGCGCTATAGCTTGTTTCCAATACTCAGCAGCTTGATCGAACCAAGCCTCCGCAATTTCAGAATCACCCTGTAGAATGGCCTGTTCTCCCCGGTCGGAATAGGTGGTTAAATTCCTTCCCTTAGAACCGTACTTGAGAGTTTCCTGCCTCATACGGCTCAGCAATCGACTCTTTTTGTGTCCCATCTTTTTAATCTACCCTATGCTAACTGAATTTAGGTTTTTCATAAACCTATCCCAGTTTTCTTGGGTTAACCAGACGAAGTTAAGTTAATTACATAAGTTTCAAACTCTAATTTTGATCAATAATCAGTTTTATCTTTTCTCCTACCTTCATAAGAATTAACTCCCCCTATATCGTTAAGGATTTTCTGAAAGGTAACTATCTCGGTTTCATCTCATATATGAAATTCATATAGAATTTTTGAAAAAGACTTTCCTCCGTAAGAAAAAAGAACTTACTATCTTTGGGATCTGATGCTACACCGCTGCTCAATACCTTTGTAGATCGACTCTATTACATAAGTAGATTCCTAACTTTATATCTCATATTATGACTATGACATAAGTAAGCAGTTCTTAACTGTATCGACCTAATAACTTGCTAATTGATCTTTACGGTGCTTTCTCTATCAATTCGATCCTTTATCCATAGAGTATATAGGCGTACTTATTTATTTATATTTGAAGTATTTTTCCTTGCTACAGCTGATAAAAATCGTTGCTTTGGACGATACATATGTAGAAAGCCTATTTTATTCTAGTATTTACTAGCCTTTATCTTTTTTCTATAATGGAGATAGTCGCACGTAATGACAGATCACGGCCATATTATTAAAAGCTTGTGGTAAGAATGGGTTTCGTTCTAGTGCCCGGAAATAATATTCCAAAGCCTTCGTATGCTCTCCGTTGCTTGTGTGTATAAGGCCTATATTATAGAGTATATAACTTCGATCATAGGGATCAATTTCTGGTCGCGTAGCTTCATAATAATTCTGTAAAGCTTCCGCATAATTTCCTTCGGATTGAGCCGACATCCGTTACGGCCGTTCATTCTATTCAAAGAATCTCCGTTCCAGAACCGTACATGAGATTTTTATCTCATACGGCTCCTCCCCTCTGTGCATAGTACTAAGGGACATAATCTCTGAAATCAAGATTTCACTATTCTCATTATGAACTGATGGGGGCTAGTATTTTTACAAGAAATTTCTAGCCAGCCTTCCCGAAAGAGGTCTTTTCTTAACACCAATTGTATTAGTGCTAGATGGAAATAGTCACTCCAACAATTTCTTTGTTCACAACGCCTTCTATTTCCAGGAATCAGTCACTTCAACAATCTTTGATGGTTATATGGGTATCCAAAGTACAAACGAGATGGATGTTTGTTGTCCCAACCATTCATTCTTATTAGTCCCAATACCGAGAAGGGGTAATTTATAATATAACAAAGTTTTCGTGTTGTTGATTCCGTAGAGTAGTGCTTCTTCCTCTATGCCGCCCATTGGTACTAGTGGCGTAGTATTGACCCGCAATCCAGAACCTATAGGTGTAACCTTTCGCTCAATACTAAAATCGATAATTAAAGCATCTGAAGCCGTATCAATCGAGGATACACGACAGAAGGAATTGTTCTATCTTTAAACTTCACCTTCACCAAGCGTTGGTTTAAAACCAATTTGTTTCTTTCTATCGCGAACCACGCTTCTCTCTCAGATTAAGGTCTAAAAAGCAAGAAAAAAAATCAAATCGCACCATCTCTGTAATAGGTAAATGCCTTTTTTTCCCCTGAAGTTGTCGGAATTATTCGTAATAAGATATTGGCTACAATTGAAGAAGTCTTATCAATAAAATTTCCATTTATCCGGGATCTAGGCATAATTAACAATCCATTCTATAATTCTTCTCATTTTCCCAAAGGAAAATTATCCGAAAGTAGTACGAAATATCATAAAAATAGACTAATTCTAAAAAAAGATGTGGATATTCCGCTCAAATTGTGCCCAAGGGGGGATGAGATATGAAATATTTGAATGAGATTGGATTTCCTACAAATTTAAGTAGTATACTGATAAACGGAACTATTACGATTTTCTCTAAGTTGACTAACCAAGGACTTTATTTTACTATAGATTCTGGTAACTCGAAAAGTTTTGATTTGGTTATAATCAAAAGAGGAAAAATAAAGAATGGAATTATAATTCCATGATAAAATAGAGGAGAGTAACCATACTCTTTTGTTTGCATAATGCGTATGCGTTATACAATTAAAATATAAAAATCTATTAAGTAAATTGGTGTTGAGAAATATGAAATTTGAAAGGAATCTTTTATTCCTATGTAACCAGTAATGGGTCCTACCCGTACTGGAATAAATAATATGAATGACTCGCTATTCACTTCACTCGGTTTCTGGTCAATAATAAGATTATGATTATGTAGGAGAGATGGCCGAGTGGTTCAAGGCGTAGCATTGGAACTGCTATGTAGGCTTTTGTTTACCGAGGGTTCGAATCCCTCTCTTTCCGTTTCTATCGAGTCACCAACGTTACCGATCACAATGTATCAAATTCAAATAACAATTGATAGCATCATTCCAACAGTAAGTAAGAACTTTATTTGATTTGATAGAGATTCTCTATTCCTAATTACATTACTGTGGTACGTAAAATAGAAATATGGGAAAAGCAAAAAAAAAAAAAATCCTACTGCCGATCCATTTGTAATACGTGAATAAGAAAAAAAAATGTGGATCAAGGCTCTTAAATCTATTTCCTTCGACAAAAAAAGGGTATGGTATAAAGTCAAATTGTCTGAACCTTTCTTGTTATTTTCATTAGGTTCAAGTCTGACGGGAATAATATTCTACGACTAACAACTCATTTATTTTCAAACCAATCCACTTACTATCTATTATTTGATTTACTAATCCTTCATATTGGAATAAGTCAATAGTCAAATGTTTTGGCAATTCCTCCCGGAGCGATGAAGCAATATAATTTTGAATCAGAGATTTCGATCTTTGTTTATCCTTCGTAGTAATAATATCTCGGGGTTTGCAACGGTAACTTGGTATATCTACTAGACGACCATTAACTAAAATATGTCTATGGTTAACTAATTGTCTGGCTCCAGGAATGGTTGAAGCCATACCTAATCGAAAAAGGATGTTATCCAAACGCATCTCAAGTAGCTGTAGTAAAACCTGACCTGTTGACCCTTTGACTTTTCCAGCGATATGCACATATCTAAGTAATTGTCGTTCTGTTAGACCATAATGAAAACGCAATTTCTGTTTTTCTTCTAGACGAATACGATATTGCGATTTTTTCCCAGAACGCAATTGGTTTTTAAGATCACTTCCAGATCTAGGCCTTTTACTAGTTAATCCGGGTAAAGCCCCCAGACGGCGTATTTTTTTGAAACGAGGCCCTCGGTAACGAGACATAAAACTCCTTTTTTTATTGAAAAATTTAAAGAAAAATCTAAATTAAGACTGAACTAAAGGATAAACAAAGCAAGGCTAAATCTACTGAAGTATACAATACTAAAGTAGAATGAAAATAGAATGAAATGCATTGTATCAATATCTATATTTTTTGTATATGATAGTAAGGAAGTTAAGTCTCTGTTTTATGATTTGTTCTGTATAGATCTAATTGCTCCATTCCAATCTATTTTTTATTCATAGTTGCAAGTTAACACGACATAATAGATCAGCGACCGATATTTGAAGAAAGGGGGGAGAAGATATTATCAATCATGAAAAATATAGATAGATAAAAGCCGGCTATCGGAATCGAACCGATGACCATCGCATTACAAATGCGATGCTCTAACCTCTGAGCTAAGCGGGCTCACATAGCAGAAATATAAATAGTGAATAGGGAGTCCGGAAACTACCAGATTTAATATATTAGCTATTAATTTATTTTAATTAATATTTATTATTTATTTATTATTTTTAAAATTTTAATTCATAGTATTAATAATTACTTAATAATAATACTTAAAAATACATTATATTTCCATAATTATTACTTGATTAAGAATATAATATCAAATTCAATTTGATATTATATTTTAGAAAAGTCTAATTATTTCTTAAGAACAGTTATACCAAATTATGCTAAGTAATTATTAATTATCTCTAAATAAATTAGATAATTCATTATATTATATAATATAATGATAGTGAATCCATTCTAAGATAAGAATAAAGATATTATTATTATAAAGATACAATTAAAATTAGAATTAAGATATTCTTTTGTTGGCATTCAGATAAGATAGGGCGAAAAAAAATAAGTAATGAGTATCGATCCTTCCAGTATTACAAATTGCGCTTTTAAAGTCAAAATGAAGGGAGGAGAGATTATAGAGGTGGGATATATCTATTCATATTGAATTGGAGGCACATCAATGATAGAATCATGTCCGATTGGAACAAATAGGGTTCATTCAATACAATGGAAATGATAGAGAATGGCAAAAAAAATAGTGGCATACACTTTTAGATATTTTAGATATAAGAATCATTATCTAATAAATTCAACGCAATGATTTGATTCCAAGATAAATAAAATAAATAAAAGAATTGAATAGAATTACAACTGGATCCTGTCGCAAAAGGGGATATGGCGAAATCGGTAGACGCTACGGACTTGATTAAATTGAGCCTTGGTATGGAAACCTGCTAAGTGATAACTTCCAAATTCAGAGAAACCCCGGAATTAAAAATGGGCAATCCTGAGCCAAATCTTTGATTTTGAGAAAAAGGGTTTAATTTATAGTTTTTATAATATAAAACTACAATAAAAAAAGATAGGTGCAGAGACTCAATGGAAGCTGTTCTAACGAATGAAGTTGATTACGTTGCACTGGTAGCCGGAATCCTTCTATCAAAATTACGGAGAGGATGCCCGCCCTATATACGTATATATACATACTGACATAGTAAACGATTGATTAATCGCGGCCCGAATCCATTATAATATATATATATGAAAAATTTAAGAGTTATTGTAAATCTATTCCATATTCCAATCAAAGTTTAAGGAAGAATCGAATATTCAGTGATCAAATTATTCTTATTCATTCCAGAGTCTGTATAGATCTTTTTAAAAACTGATTATTCGGACGAGAATAAAGAGAGAGTCCCATTCTACGTGTCAATACCGACAACAATGAAATTTATAGTAAAAGGAAAATCCGTCGACTTTATAAGTCGTGAGGGTTCAAGTCCCTCTATCCCCAATAAAAGTCCATTTTAAGTACTAACTTAACTATACTTCCTAACTACTTTTTATCTTATCTTTTTTTAATCTAAGAAATTCAGGAGCTGGGTAAGATTTTTTAATACTTTCTTAATTTTTTAGTCCCTTTAATTGACATAGATAAAGTGCTCTACTAGGATAATGCGCGAGAAAAGGTCGGGATAGCTCAGTTGGTAGAGCAGAGGACTGAAAATCCTCGTGTCACCAGTTCAAATCTGGTTCCTGACACGTAAATAATGTATCAAATAATTAGTCATACAAATTAATGGGATATATATTCATTAATAGCCTCAAGCATTATATATATGTATACCTAAATTCTATATCATCTAGGTATAATAGGGTATATGGATAGTGTATGGATATAGACCTCCATTTTTGAGATAGATAAAATATATATGGTAAAGAACAAAATGGGATTATGCTTTCTTTTATTTTTTGTTTGTTCATACCGTGCTTTCTCTCACCCAAATGTTAAGCCTTCATATATATCTAACATATATATCTAAAATTAATAAGTTAAAGGATTGGTTATTGGTTAAAAAACTTAAAAGTCTAAAGGAGTTGAAGGATAGAAATAAACAGAATGTATTTCAAACACAGTACAAATAAAATCTGATCCTTTTGCATTTCTGAATTTTGTTTTCGTATTTTATTTTATATTTATTCTATTTTTGACTCCTACTTACCTACTTATACTTTATTTAACTTTTTTTTACTTCCTGAAATTCCTCTAAGTAATGTGCGCGGTACAAAGTTCATGTTACATGGTACAGAACTCTTTTGATTCATCCTATTCTATTGTTTTTGCTCATACAAAATGTATATCTTTCAAATTGGGGAATATCAATGAAGCATCTTTTTTAGCTTTTAACCCATCCAGAATACGAATTAGAGCGCAGTTACTCTGTTTCAGATGAAACAGGACGTTAAAATATTCCTTAAATGAATTCTGGAGTCGTGTCATTATCGTATACATTAACATTAGTTTCTTGTCATTCAATGAGCATCTTGTATTTCATAGAAATTTGGAGTAATATAGTCCTTACGTAGGGGCCAGCCTATCCAACTTTCAGGCATCAAGATACGTTTAAGGCGTGGATGATTATTATAAGAGATTCCCAACATATCATATGATTCCCGTTCTTGAAAATCTGCACTTTTCCAAACCCAGAAAACAGACGGTATTCTAGGATTATTCCTTGGGACAAAGACTTTTATGCATACCTCTTCAGGTTTATCTATACCATACCCTATTCTTGTAAGATGATACACACTAGCTAAAAATCCACCTGGTGCTATATCATAGGCGCACTGGGAGCGTAAATAATTGTAACCATATACATATGAAATGACAGCAATGGAGTCCCAATCCTCAGTTTTTATTTGTAAAGTCTCTATTCCTTGGTAATCGAAGCCCAAAGATCTATGAACTAGCTCATGCTTGACTAGCCAAT